ATGTCAGCTTTTTGTTTGAATACAAACAAAACGAATCGCTTTCTAGATGATCCCTCTATAAGAAGGTGATTCTAACAATCTTTCTAGTTACTTCGTTCTCTATTTCTATTTGATAGGATCCTAAGGAAAAGAATTTTGTTTCCACCGAGCTAAAACAATATGCCGATGTCTCTAGTAAACCAAAGTCATCGTTGAAAAGCTATTCTGCTCCAATTTCTTTCTTTAGAAAGAAAAAATGGAAGATTTAGTTACGATTAGAAATTGACTTTCTATCTTCGGCCATGGATCCTTTACTCATACTTATTCAATTGGAAGTCTTGGTCCAATTCAAAAATTATGTTTCGCAATTTCATAATCCAACTTTTCAATTTAGAAGTGACTCGTGGATACAAATCACGAGAATTCGTATTTTTTTCTCGAATTTCTCATTGAGAGGTAAAGGATTAAATCCTTTTAAGAAATAAAGTTTTTGGTCGGAATATGAATAAAACCGAAGGACCCTTTAACTATTAAGGGTTAATAGAACGAATCACACTTTTACCACTAAACTATACCCGCTACAATATGATTATTGTATACAAATGGACCTTTTGTCGAACAAGATAATTGAGCATGATCAAGATAGGATCATCAAAGAATCATCAAAATGAGAGCGTTGAACTTTTTTGCGGGGAGATCCAAATTTAATGAGATTCGGAAAAGAGGCTTCATTTAATTTAAATTAAATGAAGCCTCTTTTGCTGAAGAAGATAGATACGGATCAAAAAAAACAGTAAAATCATAACAGAAAAATGCATTGTGGAAGAATCAATAGTTTCTTTTTGAGTTCGGTAAAATATAATAAGAAAAAGAATGTAAATAGTCTTTCTTCTTTTTTTTTTTGTTGTTGTTGCTTGAATATAAAATATTCAATTGAATATAATAATATAATAAAAAAAGTTTTTTTGTTTTCAAATCAGATAAATCATTATTTATCTATAATTCGTTGGAACAAAAAAAAAAGAGCCCGGCTAGGTACTGACCAGGCCGGGCCATGAGAATAAGAAGGGCCTTTCGAACAAAATCAACACAAAACAAAGGGGTCTTGCTTCTTTTTTTTTAGTTCGATTGTTCGCGCGGTCAAGCCCATCTTTTAGATAAAGGAAATTCCCGATTTGTGGATATCTCTAGATATAATAGACTAGATAAAGAAGAGAGAGAAAGAAAGATTCCTTACATTATGTGTAATGTAATAATTATCTTTTTCAATTGGGAGAGATGGCTGAGTGGACTAAAGCGTCGGATTGCTAATCCGTTGTACGAGTTATTCGTACCGAGGGTTCGAATCCCTCTCTTTCCGTTTCCGTTGATGAATTGATTTATTTTTTTTTTCAAATTTTGAAAATCTTACTGAAACGTGTAGAATAGATAAAATCCTAAGAAAATTTGAAAATTAACCAAAACCAAGGAAAACCTTTGTATTTTATTCTTCACGTCCAGGATTACGCCCCGGATCATTAGATAGGAATCCAAAGATAAAGAGAGACACAAAAAATATCACTACGGTATAAACGAAGAGTTTCAGAGTAAGCATTACACAATCTCCAAGATGATTTTTGGAAAAAAAGAGAATAGATCTTCTATTTTTCTACCACATATCCTATTTTGATTTGACACCAAGGAATGAGGTTTTTCTAGAAATGCATTGTCACAAATTCATTTGTTTTTCATTAACAAAAATTTTCGTTTATATACATTAGATATTGTGGGAGACCCTAATAAGGTTAGGGTCTTTCACCGGAAAAGGGTTAAAAACGAAGAAACGGGGGTAAGCCTGATTTTTGGCGACTATCCACGAATTTTAGTGTGCGAATCGAGGATTCATACTCTAAAACTTATCTGATTTTTTCAATTCTTAGAATTTTTTTATCGAGGAAATCTAGGATATTATTATTCCGGATCTCATCGAAAACTTACAGCAGCTTGCCAAACAAAAGCTAAGAGAAAAAAAAGCACAGGTATGACTGGCATAACATCTACGATTGGATTCAAAAAAGCATAGGCTTCGGGCAATTTGCCGACGAAAAAACTACTCAAATAAAGGGGAGAATTAATACAAATACAGATCAAACTAACGATATTAAGCATAACAGACATTTTGTTCTTGGAGATAATTGCATTTTGATTGCGTTTTTGATATAAGGAAAAAGAAAGTAAGTAAGGTAGACAAAAAACCCTTCTTTTTCTTTGAATCTACCCAATCAAAAATCCTCCAATTCTCAAAGGAGAATAGAAGAAATCATACTTTCATACAATATCTTAATTGAATTCTATGTAATGATCAATAAATTAAGTTGAATTCTATATCTATATGTATCCAAATCCTAGTACCAATCTATTCTATAGATATATAGATATTTGGACTGGAGTTGACAAACAAGCAATACCAATATTATTGTTTCTTAGTGTCGATTAGAAATCGAAATGGGGCGTGGCCAAGTGGTAAGGCAACGGGTTTTGGTCCCGCTATTCGGAGGTTCGAATCCTTCCGTCCCAGCGCAGATCCATTTTTTATGCTCTATTATTCCCCTAGAAAGAAATAGGGGAGTGGATAGGAGTTAATCCGTATTAATTTAATTATCTGTGTCTCTTCGAATTTCATTAACAAACGATCAAATTCCATATTAATATTATATAGAAATATGTTATGGAGCCAATGTTTTTTCTTTGAATCTCATTTGATTTAGGTATTTCGTGTTTGACTCTAATGAAAAATTGGAAATCGATGTAACGATTGAGGCAGGGGTGATTTATCCTATCCCTTTTATTCACTTTATGACAAGAATTGATATTACTCAACCCCATGTTAAACCAAATACATATCAATTATATAATATAATCATATAAAATAATATAATCATATAAAATGAGGAAATGTTTAGTTTATATGGTATGTATTATTCTATTTCAATGACAAGAAAATTTTTGGTTTTTTGTGAAAAAGATTTGTAATCCTTAAATTATTTAAACTGAAATTATAGATATTCTATAATCTAGAATATCTATAACAGTGACAATTGTTCAGTCTATCTGATAGATACGAAAACCCTTCCCTATTTTTTCGATTTTGATTTTCGTAATCAGATGAAAAGAATAAAAATTCAAATCTTAACTTACATCATTTTTTTATACATCTCATGAAAAAAATAGATTTCTTTCTTCTTTTCTTTGAGCTATTTCACATTTCTATTTGAAATTAAATCAGCGATGAGTCAATTCAAAAAGAAAGGCCGATCTTCGTAAGAAGATCAAAGGGGATGCTTATTGTCCAATTTTCTCTTCAAATTAAATCCCATTTCTCTAAATAAGAAATAGGAAACTTTTTCAATTAGAAAGATTTTATTTATTAAATAAAATCTTTCTAATTATTCTTTGTACGTGGAATCTTTGAAAAAGTAGTAAATCTTTTAATCTATCCTATTGAGTCACTTGAAGATGCAGATTCAAAAAGTTATTTGTTTCTCTATTTCTATTTCTTTCTCGTATCTATATATTATTTATGTATGTTAAAAATGCTGTCTTGCTAAGACTTTTTCAGAAAAATCGTTCCACATATCATATATTCATATATAGAAGAAAAGTCTAGATTACGATGTCTATAGACAGCTGAACCAATGACTATTCATGATTCCATAATTGAATCAATTCCATACCGGTTCCAAATTAGAGGAATGTTATGGTAAAACTTCGTTTGAAACGATGTGGTAGAAAGCAACGTGCGACTTGAAGGACACGATCCGTTGTGGATTTTTACATCCACCATTTTCGATTTGTCTAGGAAGGAGGGTGCTCTTGGCTCGACATTGTTTGTTCTGTTACACCTGAACCCTTCGTTTTTTGTTGGGTTGTAAATAGTCCATGATGGAGCTCGAATAGAAAGTATTAATTCATTTCTCGGGGGCAAGGATCTAGGGTTAATGCCAATCAATTGGAGGAACAACTTCGTAAATATATGGAACATATATAGGAATCAAAAGGATCCAATTCGAGCAAGTTTCCAATTCAAAAGTAAAACTTGTCGAAATTGATCAAAATTTTTCGATTCAAAGTGTATCACGAGGGAATCGACTGTCCATAGGATTCTTTGATCGAAAGAAATCAAAAAAGGGTATGTTGCTGCCATTTTATTTTGAAAGGATTAAGAAGCGCCGAAGTAATGTCTAAACCCAATGATTAAAAATCAGGAAAGGATAAAGGATCTAACAACAAGGAAACACCCTTTGAATTGTCTCGACCGTCTCAATAACTGGATCGGACTAAATAATCCAAATAGAATTTGAAATAGTTTAAACGAGACAAACAAAAGGGAGTAAAGACTACTCAATAAATGAAATTGACTAAAGATTTTTCCTTTGAACTATTTGAGAGTTATCCAACTTGAGTTATGAGTACGAATGGTTTCTTTTTCATTTTCAGGAAGAAAAAAAGACTGAAATCATAGTTTAATTGATTTTATAGGCCCATTTGTCATTTAATTTATTAGCATTGCATATATAGACAAAACTTCGAATCAAATCATTTTTTCGCGAGCCGTATGAGGAGAAAACTTCCTATACGGTTCTAGGGGGGTATTGTTCATCTACATCTATCCCAATGAGCCGTCTATCGAATCGTTGCAATTGATGTTCGATCCCGAAGAGAAGGAAAAGATCTTAGAAAAGTGGGCTTTTATGATCCAATGAAGAATCAAACTTATTTAAATGTTCCTCTTATTCTATATTTCCTTGAAAAAGGCGCTCAACCCACAGGAACTGTTCAGAATCTTTTAAAGAAAGCGGAAGTTTTTAAGGAACTTCCGTCTAATCAAATGAAATTCAATTAAAAAAATACCGGGGGGGGGGGGGAGCGACTTGTATATAACTTTGTCTAATTTTTCTATAACTTGTTTTTTTTGACCCCCCCTTTTTTTCTGCTGGATTCGTATTTATTTATCATAGTTTCCGTCGAATACGATGATCTAGATGGTCTATCTAGAATGACAAAACCTTAGTTTATTGATCTTATAAATATAAAATTCGGGCATTTCCTTTCATTATGTGGTTTTCATTGGAACTCGACTAACCAACAAGGAATCCACTTTGCTTATTCCACTTAGGTTGATGAAATACATTAGGGACTAAAAAATCCGATATTTTTTTTTATTCTTCCATTTATACTTTTTCTATCTATGTAGATTAGATATGTAGTGTCAACCCAAGACCATTTTTAATATTATTGTATTGCATTGTTAAATTCTTTGAATTTAACAATGCAATTTCTTTTTTCCGCTGTATTCTTTTCTCAACATTTATATTGACAACAGTGTATTGAACAAATAGAATTCATCGTGATAAGTGAACCGGGTCTATTTATTATAGTTTTTTTACTTTATCTTATTCAAATGATGCTTTATTTGACACAAGAGGTTTTTTTGATTAAAAAAAAGCTAGATAGCATAAGAGATGCTCTATCAATTTTGACAATTCTGTATCTTTTTTTCTTTTATTTTATCTGAAAATTTCTTGTATTTTCGTCTAATCAATTCATTTTTATGTTTCAAATCCATTAGAAAATCTGTTTTTTTTTTAGATTTCTTAACTCAACGGTTTGATTAGCTTGTAGAATCTCTTTTCTCTTTGTTTAAATTCAATTAAATTTATTTTGGTTCTGATTGTATCTACACACCCTTTGTTGAAGTTTTGTTTAATCTATATTTTCTTCGGGTTGCTAACTCAACGGTAGAGTACTCGGCTTTTAAGTGCGGCTAGAATCTTTTACACATTTGGATGAAGTGACGAATTCGTCCATACCACCGGTAAACTTTGGAAGACCGCGACTGATCCTGAAAGGGAATAAATGGAAAAAAGAGCATGTCGTATCAATGGAGAGTTCTGAGGATATTTCATTCTTATCGGATTGGTACAAAACCTTGTTCGAATTCTTGGAACGGAACAAAAGAAAGTTGGGTCGAATGAATAAATGGATAGGAGCCCTGTGGCTTCAATTAATTATCAGAAAGAAAAAGCAACCAGCTTCTGTTCTTAATTTGAATAATTTCCCGATCTAATTAGACGTTAAAAATAAATTAGTGCCTGATGCGGGAAACACCTCTCCCTCGATGAGTGGATTCCATTTTTATTTTAATGAATCCTAACTATTGACATTCTCTATTATGGAACGAAAATGTGTGTGTAAAAGAAGCAGTATATTGATAAAGAAAGTTTCTTCCGAAATCAAAAGAGCGGTTAGGTTTAAAAAATAAAAGATTTCTAACCATCTTATTATCCTATAACATAGATGAATTAAATGAAATGTATGGAAAAAAGAGAGTGTAGAGAATCTGTTGATAAGGTTATCTATCTCCGAGGTATCTATTCTTACTAGAATACTTTGTTTTGACTGTATCGCACTATGTATCATTTGATAACCCCCCAAATCTTCTACCTTTGATTCAAATCGAATTTCAAGTGCAGGAAATCCAAAGATATTTACAGCTAGAGAGATCTCAACAACACGACTTCCTATATCCACTTATCTTTCAGGAGTATATTTATGCATTTGCTCATAATCGTGCTTTGAGTAGATCAATTTTGTCGGAAAATCCGGGTTATGACAATAAATCCAGTTTACTGATTGTGAAACGGTTAATTACTCGAATGTATCAACAGAATCATTTTCTTATTTCTCCTAATGATTTTAACCAAAATCTGTTTTGGGCGTGCAACAAGAATTTGTATTCTCAAATCATATCAGAGGGGTTTGCTTTTATTGTTGAAATTCCATTTTCTTTACAATTCCTATCTTGTCTAGAAGGGAAAACGAACAAGATAGGAAAATCTAAGAATTTACGATCAATTCACTCAATATTTCCCTTTTTCGAGGACAATTTTGTACATTTAAATTTTGTGTTAGATATAGTAATACCTCCGCCTGTCCATGTGGAAATCTTAGTTCAAACCCTTCGCTATTGGGTAAAAGATGCTTCCTCTTTGCATTTATTACGAGTCTTTCTCAACGAATATTGTACTTGGAATAGTCTTATTACTCCAAAGAAACCCAGCTCCTCTTTTTCAAAAAGAAATCAAAGATTATTCTTATATAATTCTCATGTATGTGAATACGAATCCATTTTCGTCTTTCTACGTAACCAATCTTTTCACTTACGATCAACATCTTCTGGAGTTCTTCTTGAACGAATCTATTTCTATGTAAAACTAGAACGTCTTGTGAACGTCTTTGTTAAGATTAAGGATTTTCGGGCGAACCTATGGTTGGTCAAGGAACCTTTCATGCATTATATTAGGTATCAAAGAAGATCCATTCTGGCTTCAAAAGGGACATCTCTTTTCATGAATAAATGGAAATTTTACCTTGTCACTTTTTGGCAATGTCATTTTTCGCTGTGGTTTCATTCAAGAAGGATTTATATAAACCAATTATACAACCAGCCCCTTGAATTTTTGGGCTATCTTTCAAGCGTGC